GTGAGGTTTGGAACCCTTTCGTCTTATCTGTTCTTTCCTTAACCTTAAGATAGAAAGGCTGATCTATCGATTGACATTGATTTGCATCGACCATCAAATATTCTGCTTTTTCTCGGCTAAACAATCCTACTCAAACTCCAATATTCATACTGAAGGGCTCATAGGGGGAGGCTATTTTCTTGATTGGAAATTCACTCTTAATCAAGGCGTGATATTCCCAACAATTCCACACTTCGATCGTACACTGCTCGGAAAAAGGTTACCCGGCCAACGTTAAAAAAGAAATTCTTATTAACATACGCTAATTATGCCGTCTTTTCGCTCCTCTAGAGCCTTTGTTTACCTTCTGGGTCAGACTTCTGCCCTGTCCTAAAAAGATTCCGATTCGATTCGTTTAGTTTCATGACAGGGTTGGCTCTCTGGAATGGTATGCCATCTTGCTGCTTTGGCATAAGGTAGGTCTTTCTTAGAGGGCTGCTCTGCTGTGGTGTCTGGTTGCGACGCGCCCGGGAACTAAATGTCGATATCGGTTTTTGAGCTTCAGATTCTTTTTTTCTTATCCGGAGAATCTTGACATCAGAGATGTGGTAATGCAACTCTATACTGAGACTGGCTACCGCTAAATGAAAGGAATAAAGCACAGCATATTAACCCTATATGTATCACCGGAATCGGTAGGTTAGACATTTGAATAGCACTTATCCTCTCCATTTAGTAATTGAGTTCTTTCACTTTCCATTTTTTGGTAAAGTTCCACTCATTCCCCGAATCCATCTGCACCCAGCCAAAAGATGAGAGAGAAGGGGGGCCCCCGCCCCACTATCCAAGTTAGCTCCTCCATACATGAAGATCTACCCGACAGTGGATTTTTGTTCATCCAAATTTATTCCCTAATCCGCATCGCTATATCCTTAGAAGACTTGATCTTTTCCATACACCAGATCAAGATCAATGCGCGAGAGACTGAATTATACTTAGCGATGTATTCCAATGCTAAAAACCCGGGCTTACTAGTAAATATACTACTCACACTTATGGCATAAGCCATGTCCGGTCGACTTGCTCCAGTTTCACAGGCTCCGATGAACCTAGGCAACGGCATACGAGTTAGCGTCTACGGGTAGTTCTGGAAATCCTTTAACAAGCAAGTAGTAAACTACCTTAGTTTTGGCTATCTTTAGGTGGATGACAAGTTCTAAGCAAGCAAGCGGGCATTGATTGAAAGATTAACGGCGATCGCTGGACTCCGGGAAGCTTCGTTCCTACATTCTGCTCTCAAAGACATTCATTTTCCAGTCTCAGAAGAGTGGCTTGTTTAAGAAGCTTTCGTTCTTATTCGAGCTCTCTTTTTGACTATTCCCGTCTTGCTTTTGAGATCGATCACTATACCTCTAAAGCATTATAGTTGCATCACATAAGAAATAAGTGCCGTCCCGCGCAAGTGAACGAGAAAGCCGCTCTAGGCTATTGGCTTGCTTCCGACTTATTTGCTTGCGCATTTAGTACGACATTTCTTATACCTATTTCTTCTTTGCTTTCTTTTATTAAGGTAATATCAAACTCTTTCTCTCTAATAGCCTTTCTCTCCGCTGTTTCTTGAGTGGCGTATGCTTAAAACACAGGCTCAGACTCGGGCTATGAGCTTCTGGGCGAAACTGTACCATCAATATTCTATCAAAATTGGGGTCATCACCTCTGTAGTGTCGAAGACTTCGCTAATCATAATAAGGTAAGACGCATCAACAAATTTGAGACATTAAGTTATTTTATTCATGCTACCGGTAAAGAGTTCTCTCAGCCAATAGTGCGCAAGCAAATGCCTTTAAGGGACGAGGAGGTTGAATGACAAAAATCTTCAGTTCTTTGCCCACAATGGTGAAGAGAGCCACGAGCGGAGAATAGGATGCATGTGATTTTGAGAACTCCCAGTGAAGACGTCTACATAAATGAAAAGTACCCTTTGCCTGTTCATGATAGACGAACATGGATGTGTGTCGGCACGGCCCTAGCCTAAATCCTAAGCTTCAAAGCAAAGAGAGGGCTAGGCCAGAAAAGAAGTAGGAGGGGGCCAAAGGAAGGTCAACAGAAGAGTTGATAGGACCTGCATTAGAGAACATTTTATCTGGGAAAAAACTAATAAGATCATTAGTGAAAAGACGAAGATAATTATTAGAAGACACACGAAACGTAGACATGCTAGAAAAAGACTTATGTTCCCAAAAGGTCACATGACGGGAGACTCTAAGACGTTTAGCTACAGGATCATAGCAACGATCCCCCCTTGTGCTGAATGCCATATCCAAGGAAACAACAGAGTCGAGAGCGAGGCTCAAGTTTTGTCCGTTCATGGTATAAAAAGTCCTATTCTTGAAAAGCCAATCCCAAGACAAGAAAGGTACGAAACTAGCAGACAGGAACCAAGCCAAGCTACGGCCCTGAGGGATGAGCTCGAGAAGGGGGCTATTTAGGCATTCAAAGACGAGTTACTGGAAAAGAAAATACTAGAACAAAAACGTTATCAGTCCCAGAGCCCATGATTGCAAACATTCAAACTGCTTTGCAGCTTTGCTTTTCTGTTACTTATTACAAAGACCACTATTGGACTACCGGAAGTAAGGTTTGATGCTGGACTTGCTGCTCTCCCAATCCCCTACAGTGGTTAGTCTGGTAAACTAGTAGTAATAATACAAGTTCTGTTCTATATTTTATATTCGACAACCTGGCGGTTCTTCGGTCTCCGCTTTTGGGGGCGGGAGTGCTTGGTCGCTAGGGTTTCCTTTTCCTCAACCAATTAGGTTGTGTCAGCCCTGAGATTGGTCTAAGATTATATTATGAGCTGGCAGGACAAAGATGGATTGAAGGTCAGATAGATTTGAGTTCAAGTGGCACAGGACCTTTCGGAAATAGGTTATGTTCTGAGGTAGGGACGGATTGAACTAAGGAAAAGGAACTGACCTTAAGCTTTACGGATTGCACATTCTAGTCACTCCATTCCTATCCTTTAACAGAAGTCGAAGGATCCGTTGGTAGTTTGACCAAGATCCCCTAGTCCGTATGGATTGTTTAGTGAGGTAGTTTAAGAAAAGAAGCTCCTTCTCCTCTTTCAGTTGGTCCACTCGGGCAGCAGTAGGCGGGTGGGGAGTTCTCTCTGGTAATCTAGCGATCATGTTGAAAGAATCGGAATTGCTTAGAGAGATAGGGAACTCTTCTTCTAGCTCATAGACGGAGTAGAATGCGGGGGCGACAGAGGAGCGGATTGACCGGCAACGTCGTTTTGGAAACAAGCGTGAAGTGATACGGGAAGTCTCGGCAGCCCTTCTCTTAGTTCGCTTTCCTGGCTTTGCTTCAGAATAATGCCTTGGATGGTGCTACAAAAGAGGTCTTGCCTTTCGGTCTTCTTGTTCCTGGCTTTCAGCTTGAAGACAAGACTACGTAATAACATCCACTCTTTCTTCTTTTCTTTCGTTCGTTCCCCAGGGGATTAATTAGTAAGCTTGCCCTGGTAGGCCGTTGATCCACCAGGTCCCACCCAAGCCCCATGTCTGGGTCATTTACTAGCGAAAGTTCCCTTGCCAGACGTCGGCCAGCGTTCCTTCAAGGACGTATTAACGTCCCATGCACCCGCTGTCGCTGCTGCTCCAGAGTTTCTTCCAAACCCGACGGCAGATTCTTCACCCCTCGATCTTGCTCGTACAGGTTTGCATAAGGGTGTCCCAGCTATCTTCTTCAACGCAAACCAAATACAGAATTTGTCTCAGCCGTTTCGGTGGACTTTGATTGGGAAATTTTCCCAAGGCTATAATAAAGAGGGATCCTTTTCTCATCAAAAATATCGTAGTATAGTATAAGACAAGAAAGCAGCTGTGACGTGCTCATCAAAGTGTATGCAGCACCGTCCTGAATGAGATTTTCTCATTTCTTTTTCCCTTGGTTAACAACCAAGCAAAACTCTCTATATTTACCTACAAGTCTTTCTTCAGTTTGTTAGAAGGAAGCAGAACTACAAGAAAAATAAAAAAACAAACATGGATAGATTTGTTTCGGATAACATCACTACACTTGGGATCGCGCTCATTCTTTCAATAGCTATTTTTGGTGCTTTTAGGGCTGGCCAAGTTTTTGAACTTAGTACTATTTCAAAACGTATACATGAGTTAGATCTAGAAAAACTAAAACAAAAGACCGAATCAAAACTAGAAATGCTTTGGAAAGATTTTAGTGAGACTAATGGAAATGTGAAATTACCAGATAGACTGACTTTCAAAGACATAGTAGAAAATTCCTTTATTCTAGACGAATCTATACAAGAACAAATTCTCGGGTTAAACAAAATCTATTTGGATCTCATTAGTAATGGCACAGGCAGTAGCTACTTTTTAAACATTCTGGATATGTATGGCCATACTGTAGGTATGTAGTTAGTGGGAACAGCGTAGCGATGGATAATTTAAAAGAAGAAACAAGATGATAACGAGAATTAAGGAATAACTTGTTTTTAGGAGGTCTACTAGAGTAGTTAGATAATGAAGGAAGAATTGCATTAGTGTTTAGGAGCGTTACTACATTCTAGTTGGGGCTTTCGATTCTTCTGTTTTGAACGTCGTAACAAGGTAGCTCTAGGGAAACCTATTGTCTGGATTGAATCCGAGTAAGGCCCAGTTTCAGCAATCAATGGAACATTGGGTCATTGTACAACCCTGCGTCTAATATTCACTTATCTATCTATATTGGCAATAAGGTAATTTTTTGAATAGCCCTGTCTCTCGTATCTTCTCGTAATCTATTTCATTTCCTTCTTACGATTCCGATTGCTTGCTATTCATTGGTCCCTCCGCCCTTATCTCCAGAATTACACTCCTTTCTCCTGCTTTGTTTTTTCGCCTACGTACCCCCGTCCTAAGGCTTCTATCGCTTCTCTAACACTGCCCTATAGCACAACCATAACTGTCGTAATCGGGGTTCTATTTAATAAAAGAAAAGAAAACCAACCTCGTAAATCCAACAATCAGAACGATGGGAAACCTCTTCGCCAGTTCACTCCATTGAAGCTACCTTTGAGCCAGATTTGACTATTGGAAAAACACCAATACCTTTCGCCTTACTGGAACATGTAGGCCTATTGAGCTTTCCATCAACGATGTAACTAGATCCGGTCGAATATACACCAACCTGCTCAGTTGAGAGGATCTGTGCCAGCCATGCCAGAAGCACATGCACCCGACCGACCCAAGCAAGATGGGGCCCAGTATTTGAAAAGAATCCCGGCCCGAATCTTGAATCTTTTATCTTTCTTTTGCATTTTGCAGACCTCGCAAGGCACATCCCTAGAGATTATCAAAGAGATGATTGGGCAACTAGTGGCCTCATAGCCCATCCAATTTTCATAAACGGATATGCCTAGTAGGACATGAGCCCACCACACAACACACAAGGCCTCTAAAGAGCACCCCGTTTACAGAACAGGGTTCACAATGCATCGTGTCCGGGGAAGCTCATTCTGTTATGGAATGCGTTAAGGGCTCTTAACTTAAGGAGGAGAGATAGGGGCTAAACCCACCATCCCTAGCTGGAAAGTCTCATGGAGTTCCCAGCTCGGCCTACGCTACGATCGTTAGAACTCCCTCAAATCGGTTCAGCAGATCAAGGTTGTTGTGCTTTCTCTTTGTCCAGAAGACTAAGTAGTTGACGAGGTCTCATTTCCTGACTACATATAAAGGCAACAAGCCTTGTTTGTTGCCAGTCTCGCATAGCGAAGAAGGGACTTGTCCCATTGAATTTTAGGGAAAAAACCAACCTGGTAAAGAGGGTAGGTGGGCGGGGAATGCCGTTAAATCCATACCGCAAGGGTCGCTTAATTTACACTTGTGTAAGGAGCAACCCCCTATGGGATCTGGAACCTCCGCCTAGAGAAATATAAATATAGAAGTTGCCTTGGTTTCATGAGTTTCTGGAACATACAATGTGGAGAAGCTGGATGACGGAGTGGCTTGCGGTTCTCAAGTGGGGCTGGATGTTAAATGTAACACCCCTAGGTCTCTTCAGGAAATCTTGGAGAATATGCCGGTGATGAGATTCCGTTGGAATCCCAATCTAAGAGATGAAAATCTTGTCTGGTTTGGATGGCAATGGAAGTGTTACGTTACGATCGAGTGTTAAAACTAGGTCTTGACTATCGTCCTGGCGTGCTTCCGTATCCACTTCCCGTTAGGGATTGGTTACCTGAAGGGATCGCGGGTACAGACTTCTTGGTCTCTGCTGAGGGACTAGAAACCCTTGGTAGGGAGACACGCTTAAAAGACAATCTCTTTTACTATTAAGTGTGTTATAGCCTGTTAAAGTATAAGACTTTAGGGCTTTGACAGCAGGTCAAACAAAATAGAGTTTTGATTTCCTTTATTGACATTCTAAGCAGCGTTCCCCGGTAATCACAATAGGAGACTAGCAAAAACATCTTTCTTCGTTCTTCTTTCATCTTCGAGATTCTACTTCATAGAGGAGTCTTCCCAAATGCGTGGCTTCTCGCCTCTTTTGATAGGAAAACTAATGACGGAGAAAATACCCGTAATTGTGGTATCGGCCGTACCTACCTGAAGTAGCATCCCGCTCTTAAGGCTTGTTACAGCGCTGAAGCCTAGAAGGAAGATTTTTAACCCCCAACGTGAAAGTTTCCTACGGGCATTTTCGGGGACTAGCCCGTTATGCATTACTCAATGGGGCAATTCCTCGCACATAATTAAGATTAAGGGAGCCATTGAAAGGTGACTAAAACACCAGAAACGGGGACTACCCGAGCTAATGATAGAGGCAAGAACACTTTCCGGCCAAGTCCCATTAATTGATCATAACGATATCGTGGAAATGCTGCACGGACCCATATATATAGAAACAGAAAGAGAATTACCTTGATACTAAACCAGATCGAGCCCGGGATCTTCTTGAAAATGGGAAGATCTAGGATAGGCGGCCAACCTCCTGGAGAGAGCGATGTGCATGGACCAGGTGAGTAGGGATGCATCTCCGTGGACCGCTCGTTGGGCCTGATAGGTGGTGGTATCACACCCTTCTCAAAGAAACCGTACGTGACACTCTCGCATCATACGGCTCCGTCCCGGAATAAGGACCTTCCCTTTCCTTTGACCAACGGGTCCTCAAACCAACCTGTCCTCCCCAAACAAAAGCCCTGCTAAGCAAGAACGCAACAAACAGAATTGCGTAAGAAAAGAAAACAGAAAATCGAAAAAGCGGATTATGCCGCTTTCAACAAGAAGAATCCCCAATTGTTCCCCGGTTACTGTTGATTCGTTTTTTGAGAAGTTTTATGGAATTCTGTTAGATAATACTCTACTATTCGATTCTCTTTTTGCCTGTTTCTCTCAACAGTGAGAATGTGAAATTGTTGAGGCAACGCTACTACTATGCAACATGGAAAGCTGATGGGACTCGATATATGATGCTCATTACCATGGATGGGTGTTACTTAATGGAAAGGCACTTCAAGTTTCGGAGGGTGCAAATGAGATTTCCTTGCAGAAATACTAATGAAGGTCTAGCTGAGAAGACCCACCACTTCACGCTACTCGATGGGGAAATGGTAATTGACACTGTGCCGGACTCACGAAAACAAGAAAGAAGATACCTTTTCTATTATGATATGATGGCGGTTTCTATTATAGAGCGACCATTTTATGAACGTTGGAAAATGCTTGAGAAAGAAATAATTGAAGAAAGGAACTATGAGCGTCAGCACAATTATCAAAGCAGAAACCCCTACTATAGATATGAGCTTGAACCATTTATAGTGATGAGGAAGGCCTTTTGGCTGCTTTCTACTGTCAATAAACTTTTGAAGGAGTGAAGCAGCTCGACTTAACAGGAGAGGAGTGAAGACAAGGAAGGAAACAAAGAGCAAGAGACTTCGCTTCGATCCCTACTGCTCGAAAGTGAAATCCCCAACGAAAAATACACACTATGCCTTCCCTTCTATCGAATCGATCATAACCACTGCCTACATTCCAGGAAATTGTGCACCACAAATAGGAGCTAATAAAGAGACCCCCTTCTCCCGTATCAAGCTGACCCGCATCCTCAGTAGCAGTATGAAGCTCAGTATAAATTAGATCTTTTAATCCAGCTCGACTTACAAGGAGAGGAGTGAAGACTACTAAAGATTCGTTTGAATACGACTTTCTTTTATAGTGGGAGATGAGGTTATTTAAAGAATTCTGTTTAACAGCCCAAGGGCATAGGTCCGACTCTTCTTAAAACTCCATTCCCTGCGCCACTACTTACTTCCCAAAAACCTGCCTCTAGTTCGAACTTCTAGGTACGACAAGACAAGTTGTGGTTATAATAATTATTGTATTTACAGTAAGAATCGATTCAAGGTTGGGAACTGCAAGACCGATCCTCCGTAGTTGAAGCTGAATCGAGAACAGGGACCACGAAAGAGGGCTTAACGCACTCGATCCGGGAATTAGCTTTGAAGCGATCGAAAGACCATAGGAACGAAAGATTCTGTAGTGTGGTCACAAAAAGCTTATTTTTGCTCCTCTTGTCGAATGAAAGCTTCTTCACCATAGGCATCTTTCTCTTTTCTTTCGCCACCGTTCGAGCGATCTGCACATCGAATAGTATTCTGTGCTTTGGCATTTGCAATAGAGGTCAAAGTTTTCCTTATTCATAGGGTAGACAAATAGGAATTTCCCGAGGGGGGAAAAGAGATTCTTTGAAGCCCGAATTCTTACCGGTTTTCCTACTGTCTTGTCCAATCATGGCATTCTGTCTTGAATAGATAAGGCATCGTGATACCCACGTCAGTTACATCATCAATCTCAGATATTGACTGCTCAAGCTAGAGAAGCAGTAGGACTAGAAAGACAGAAAACAAAGATTTTTAGATCTATGACTCGGTTATTTCAGAAAAGGCTCAAGCCGAAGGCTCTTAGCTCTACTTGCTTCTTAATTCGTTAACTTGTCTCTCTTACCCGTACCACTGTTCCTCCCCCCGGTCTATGCTCATCTGCAGGTATGCGCGGGGACCTCCCCGTGATATGAACACCACAAGTACTTTTTTCTATAGAAACCATTACTCAAGTGCTCTTCCCCTTTCCTTTGACCTATCCCTCTTATCCGCTTGAAAGACTACTGATTTTGCTAAAGAACTAGCTTACCCATTGGCTGGGAGATTATCTAGCTATTTAGACTAAGGGGAGAGCTGGTATTACTGTTAGACACAGTAAACATAGGAGACACCTTATCCACGTTAGGAATTTAGGAAGAGTAGTACCTCTAGCCTTAGTACGAGTTGGGCCTTTTTTGAGTCCTCTTATACAAGCTAGCTCTCTCATGCAACTTCCCTTTCGCCTACGTACGGATGATAGATGCAAAAGTGAAGCTGACAGACCTTTTCCCATGTCAGTGCACCCATCTGTATCCACTTCGTCCAATGCAAGAGATTTTTCTTATTCTTCCGCGGCAGGAGATTAATTACTTTTGCGTGGAGGCCTAAAAGCAGCTATATATAAGTCTGGCGCTTCATCTTGCAAATGAAAGGCTTTTTCAACTGAATCAATAGGCAGGGCTGGCCGGAGGGGATCATCCCCCTTTTATGATTCTTCCTCTCCTTTCTCATATCGAGACTCTAAGGCAAAGACTTCTCTGCAAAAAAGTGGCATTAAAGGTTAGAAGCCACTCGACCAACGGGAGAGGAGAGAAGCTGCTTAGGCCAGCGTTTCCAACTCTAGAACGAATACTTGAATAGAATCGTAAAAAAACGCGCTCTATCGTTACACCCGCGCGCTAGACCTGATCTATTTACTTACTTACTCTTGCTTAGCTAAGGTAGCCTTTAAGAGGAAACTTCCGATCTACTTCTGCCGGGTTGGTTGCTCGCTTCCAACAAAGCCCTAAGCAGCAGGTCCCGTACTTTCCTGTCCTGAACTATAACAGCTAATTCGGACTCTGGGGACACTTCTGACTTGTTAGCTGCAGATACGAACGT